GCAGGTTACTGTTGTAATGTACCGCTTCCTTTATCTTGGCATCATCTTTACTATTGACCAAAGCATAGGTCCAGGCTCTGATCGAACGGACTTGCTAAGGTTTACTTAAATAGTTGTTCTTTCTCTTTCAAAATGAATTATATAATCACAGTGGCTCTTTATCTTCAAGTCAAGTGAGAGATCGGCCATCGCCCAAAGGTGCTTTAACGAAAGCCGGTCCCCGGTGGCTAAGAACCTTTCCTCACTCTTGAAGCCTTCAAGCCATTGGATTCAGTAGAGCTCCGGGCGGTATAGTCAGTCTTCAGTGTACTCTTTCTCTCATTCATACTTTGGATAGATTTTTTTGGTGTTCAGTCTACCTTAGTACAGAATCTAAATCCAATTTCTTCTCTGACACAATGCCCTTTCTTAAGAGAGAGGAGGAAAGAAAAGAAATATATAGAAAGCAAAGAAGCTTCCCGTCTTTGAATGATATGCCTGAAGCAAGGATGGTCGTGGATCCGTGATCGTAGATAAGATTTATAGTTTTCTAACAGCACGCCTTACGACTGAGATTTCGCCGACCTAAATCTCGTAAGTAAGCAAACGTAAGATCATAGTCGAACGAGCGTGCGATGTCGTTCCTTATGATGTTGGTCGCTCAATGATATCCCTATACGCCCGGTTCACCAGGTTCTACCACTACAAGACACAATTAGTCTCATAAGGGAGCAGAGCATCATTTGATCGATCGAATGGCTGGGGCTTATACTAGTCTACTATTATGAGAAACAAGTTCTTTATCAGCCTTCCTACTTTTTGAATGACTTTTACGCGAAGGCCTCATTCTTCTTCTGAATCTATCTCTCTCGCCTTTGCCCAGTCAATCCGGAAATGATAAGTTATTCTGGTGCTTTCTTTCTCCCATGCTTTCTGTTGGTCAACAACCAACCACAACTCACTAAAGTTCTGCACTCCTCGTACAGGAAGGTAAGAACAACTTTACTTGCTTTTCTGGAAGGAATCGTTTTTTCGTAAATCGCAATTTTATGACACGATGGCTGTTCTCCACTAACCACAAGGATATAGGGACTCTATATTTCATCTTCGGTGCTATTGCTGGAGTGATGGGCACATGCTTCTCAGTACTGATTCGTATGGAATTAGCACGACCCGGCGATCAAATTCTTGGTGGTAATCATCAACTTTATAATGTTTTAATAACGGCTCACGCTTTTTTAATGATCTTTTTTATGGTTATGCCGGCGATGATAGGTGGATCTGGTAATTGGTCTGTTCCGATTCTAATAGGTGCACCTGACATGGCATTTCCACGATTAAATAATATTTCATTCTGGTTGTTGCCACCAAGTCTCTTGCTCCTATTAAGCTCAGCCTTAGTAGAAGTGGGTAGCGGCACTGGGTGGACGGTCTATCCGCCCTTAAGTGGTATTACTAGCCATTCTGGGGGAGCGGTTGATTTAGCAATTTCTAGTCTTCATCTATCTGGTGTTTCATCCATTTTAGGTTCTATCAATTTTATAACAACTATCTCCAACATGCGTGGACCTGGAATGACTATGCATAGATCACCCCTATTTGTGTGGTCCGTTCTAGTGACAGCATTCCTACTTTTATTATCGCTTCCGGTACTGGCGGGGGCTATTACCATGTTATTAACCGATAGAAACTTTAATACAACCTTTTCTGATCCCGCTGGAGGGGGAGACCCCATATTATACCAGCATCTCTTTCGGTTCTTCGGTCATCCAGAGGTGTATATTCCCATTCTGCCTGGATCCGGTATCATAAGTCATATCGTTTCGACTTTTTCGGGAAAACCGGTCTTCGGGTATCTAGGCATGGTTTATGCCATGATCAGTACAGGTGTTCTTGGATTTCTTGTTTGGGCTCATCATATGTTTACTGTGGGCTTAGACGTTGATACCCGTGCCTACTTTACCGCAGCTACCATGATCATAGCTGTCCCCACTGGAATCAAAATCTTTAGTTGGATCGCTACCATGTGGGGGGGTTCGATACAATACAAAACACCCATGTTATTTGCTGTAGGGTTCATCTTTTTGTTCACCATAGGAGGACTCACTGGAATAGTCCTGGCAAATTCTGGGCTAGACATTGCTCTACATGATACTTATTATGTGGTTGCACATTTCCATTATGTACTTTCTATGGGAGCCGTTTTTGCTTTATTTGCAGGATTTCACTATTGGGTGGGTAAAATCTTTGGTCGGATATACCCTGAAACTTTAGGGCAAATACATTTTTGGATCACTTTTTTCGGGGTTAATCTGACCTTCTTTCCAATGCATTTCTTAGGGCTATCGGGTATGCCACGGCGCATTCCAGATTATCCAGATGCTTACGCTGGGTGGAATGCCATTAGCAGTTTTGGCTCTTATATATCCGTAGTTGGGATTCGTCGTTTCTTCGTGGTCGTAACAATCACTTCAAGCAGTGGAAATAACAAAAGATGTGCTCCAAGTCCTTGGGCTCTTGA